AGGGTAACGTCTCGCAGTTTAATGAATCTTCCACTTATTTGATGGGATGGTTAAGAGATTATCTATGGTTAAACTCTTCACAACTTATCAATGGATATAACCCGTTTGGTATGAATAGTTTATCAGTCTGGGCGTGGATGTTCTTATTTGGACATCTTGTTTGGGCTACTGGATTTATGTTCTTAATTTCCTGGCGCGGTTATTGGCAAGAATTAATTGAAACTTTAGCATGGGCTCACGAACGCACACCTTTGGCAAATTTGATTCGCTGGAGAGATAAACCAGTAGCTCTTTCAATTGTGCAAGCAAGATTGGTTGGATTAGCTCACTTTTCTGTAGGTTATATATTCACTTATGCGGCTTTCTTGATTGCCTCCACATCGGGCAAATTTGGTTAATTATTTATATATTGTATCCGCAATAATCTTATTTTTTTTTAATAAAAAAAAGTATGCACTCTTATATTTATTTCTACATCTAGGATCCGATTTGTATCATTATCATTGCTAATAAGAGGAACTGAAGCATTATGGCAAAGAAAAGTTTGATTTATAGGGAGAAGAAGAGGAAAAAATTGGAACAAAAATATCATTTGATTCGTCGATCCTCAAAAAAGGAAATAAGTGAAATTCCGTCGTTAAGTCAGAAATGGAACATTCATGGAAAATTACAATCCTTACCGCGTAATAGTGCACCTACACGTCTTCATCGACGTTGCTTTTCGACCGGAAGACCGAGAGCTAACTATCGAGACTTTGGACTATCCGGACACATCCTTCGGGAAATGGTTCATGCATGTTTGTTGCCAGGGGCAACAAGATCAAGCTGGTAAGGATTCAAATATCCTTTCATTTTTCTATTTTTTTCTATGATTGATAAGGCCCCTTTACCATTCTGTCTAAATAGGCTATTCTATTTGTACAGATATGGAATAGGGGCGCATTCAATTCTTCTTTGTCTATTAGAGTTTAGTCAAAGTTTTTATTCTTTTCATCGCGGGGTAGAGCAGTTTGGTAGCTCGCAAGGCTCATAACCTTGAGGTCACGGGTTCAAATCCTGTCTCCGCAACATTTTTTTTTTCAAAAAATGTAAGTTTGATTCTGTTAACTAGTCATTACTTAAGACTTGTCTGTTGGGACGGGAGGAAAGAATGACTATACTATCACAGTCAACTCTACCGAATCTTTTCTCTTTTTAAATACATTTAAATTTGGGCGGATAGCGGGAATCGAACCCGCGTCTTCTCCTTGGCAAAGAGAAATTTTACCATTCGACTATATCCGCATTTCTTTGTTCGTGATACGAAATTTCTAGATATATTTCTTCAAAGCTAGATGAGATACACTCTTTGAGGTCATTTCCTCAAATTATACCACCAAATCAATTCAATTAACAATTATATTAATTGTATTCATTTTACATTAATTTTCAAAATATTAATATATATTATTAATATATATTTATTATATATATTGAATTAATATATATATATTGAATTCCATATAATAGACTATATTATTCTCTATTTCCATAGAATATTCGATTCTATTTTGATATTTGGATATCAGATATCAATTTTTTGATTAGTTTTTTTTTATTTAATTATTTTATATTATTATTTAATTAATATTAAATTTATGAAATTAATGTTTATTAATACTAATAAATAGTATTATTTTATTCATATTTCATTCAAGTTCCAGAAGTTTGACCCCCCCTCTCATTTGTTTTTGTTTTCTTTATTTGCATTTTTTGGACTTATATTGAATTTGAATGTGTAATTCGTGTAATGGGAGGGGCCATCTCATTTTGGGATCTGCAACAAATGGATTCAAGAGATAAGAGAATTAAGGATACCCACCAAGAAAACTAATCCAATCCATAAAGATGTACCAGAAAATACAACATTTTTGTTACTCGACCAACCATCAGGAGACGCAAATACAACGGGTACACTAATCAGTAAGATGGATGAAGTAAGAATTAATGCAAAAACAGCCAATTGGAAAGCAATAGTCATGTTTTTAATCCTCCAAGCTACCAACAAAAGAATATACACCATTTAATCGCCTTACCCACTAAAAAATCTTAAAAAAAAAATTGAATAAATAGAGAGAAAGGGATTTTATCATGAATCCGTTGATTCGAGATGACTTATTTCCAATTTTTTGACCACTTTTCTATTCGGACATGAATTCAAAGGTTCTTTTTTTACTTCACAAATGGGCATGCTGGATCGTGTATCTCATCTATTTCTATAGCCAGATGGATAGACCTATAAAGTCACACCCGAGATCTTTCTATACATAGTGATAGTATCAACTCATGGGGCTATGTTCTATTTGGCGGAATCAAAAATAAAATAGAAATTAGCTTTCGGAGAGATGGCCGAGTGGTTGATGGCTCTGGTCTTGAAAACCGGTATAGTTCATAAAAAAGAACTATCGAGGGTTCGAATCCCTCTCTTTCCTTTTGTTCGATGAATAGATTTATTTTCTTT